TTCTCTATAGGGATATGTACATAAGAGAGAGATTCGGTTTGGTATCTGAGTAACAATTTCTGGTCTGGGGTTTACATATACACATATATGTTGTTATAATTGAAATGCAAAAGGATTTATTATTGAAAAAAAAAAAATGAATACTGATTAGTCATAAATCAATTTTATTTTCTTTTGCCATTCAATGAAACAAAATTTCATTGGAGAGAAAAATTGAAGAACTTTTCACTAATTCAAAGTAAATTGTTAATGGTTCCAATTTGCCCTGAATTTTGCAGTCTGTGACCAGAAATCCATTTTTTCTACTCCCCTTAGAATTAGAAAGGATAGGGGATGCTTTTAATTTAAGCGATGTATATTTTGAGATACAATCAATCCAAGAGAATAATATAAACTAGATCCAATAAAAAATAGGAATTTCTTTTTAATTAAAAAAGTACAACGGGATTCAAGATAAAAAAAAAACAAAAAAAGAGTTAGTAATAGAATATGGATAATATTTTTCTCCATTTTGGATCGAATTTGGCGGCATGGCCAAGTGGTAAGGCGGGGGACTGCAAATCCTTTATCCCCAGTTCAAATCCGGGTGTCGCCTGAGCAACAAAAGATTTTGGACTTCTTTCTTATCCTGCCGATCTAATTCGACGAATTCTTGCGGAGCAAGAAGCAGAGGCAAAGGACTAAGTAAGCGTTTCGATACTTTATTTTTATAAGCCATAGCATAGGTTTTATAAAAGACTGTAATTTTTTTTCTAAAAACCTGGGCGTAACCCAAACAGGTATCAATAGGGATGAAGCAATTCTCACTTATTATCGGTTCGGGCCAATCATTTGATTTTTCAATTGAATCAAATAAATGGTGAGGGTCAATTCCGGGATTCGGAACTAAGGTCGGAAATCTCGGTATCCAAAGGTTACTCCGTTTTTGCTACTAGAATTGAAGAAGAGATTATATGAAAGACTATCAAGTCGCCCTTATTAAATTAAATTTAAGTAGTGTTTCGCGACTCCGTCTGGTATCAAAAGAGTAAAGAAAAAAAAGAATGTATTAATAGTGGTGGGTTCTCCTGATTCTTTCACAGAAAGAAAGACAGTAAGCTTAGATCAAATAGGAAATAGAAGTATCTAATAGATAGTTATCTATCTTGATGGTATATTTTTATGTTTTTTGCTTAGTAAATAAAGGTATCAAAACAAATAATAGGTCTTACTATTCTTATATGCTCCATTAGAACCATTCCTTTGATATTTCCAAGGAAAAGGCGTGTGTATCATCATATTTGTACTTAAAGCTTCCTGATTTTCGTTTTACAGAAACCTTAAAATAGAGAAACTTGTTACGAGTGTATTTATTTAATTGGTTTGGTTCATCAATAGTCTTAAGTCATAATCCCATTTTGACTCTGCGCCATTGATTCCACTATGATTATTAATTAATAATAATAGAATAATTCCTTCATAGAAATAGGGGACATAATTCACATGGATATAGTAAGTCTTGCTTGGGCTGCTTTAATGGTAGTCTTTACATTTTCCCTTTCACTTGTAGTATGGGGAAGGAGTGGACTTTAGAGCTGGGGGCACTGCTAATTGCTCAATCGAACTGTATTAATTCTTTATTGATTATTTTGCGAAGCCTTAAAAATGTCTTCAAAATTGTACTGGAATACAGTTCAAAATTGTACTGGAATACAGTAATGAATGATTACCATAATTGTATTTCGAAACTCAAATCTACGCATGATAGGAGATTTTTTCCAACCTAATTTTTCTCCATTTTTGTGAATCAGCTCTTATCAGAATTATAGATATTACAATAAGAAAAACTAATACCTATTTTTTTTCTTTACTTTTAGCTTTCTAAAAGAAAGTCGTTCCCCTATTACGACAATACATATTTTATTTCTATTGGAAACGAGGTGATTAGTGATTGTCCAAAGAGGTCCTAGACATAATAAAATTAGATCTTTCTTACGTTGAGCGACCTACATATCACACATTTAACATTTGTTTTAGACTCCTAGAAAATTTTTTATGCTTTTTTTGACTCATCTCATGTTTAAGCATGAAAAATAGGCAGGGTCTGCTCTACTTCTTTTAGAAATCCGAAGAAGTTACTGTATAACTTAACTCTGCGGATCATCCGTTAATTGTTCAATCAATGACTTCTTTTTTAAGATGGGAAATAAAACTAAAAGAAATAGAATTAGAGTACTACTATCTATATGTACATCTAATATATGTACATATATATTGTAATTTAATACTAAAAAATAGTATACAATACTAGCTGGTGTGGTAGAAAGAACTATATATCTAGATATATAGTTCTTTCTACCACACCAGATTAAATACTTAATAAGATACTTTTGATTCCAGCCCAATCATTTCATTTAAGACTTAGAGTTTGAATCCCTTCTTTCGTTTCTTGAATGATTGATAAGAACTAAGAATTCAAGTTTCATTCAAATTAATCATTTTGGCTGACCGTTTTTACATAGATGATAAGTAAAAAAGCCGTAGGAACTAGAATGAACAGCGCAGTAGCAATAAGTGCGAGAATATTGACTTCCATAATATAATCTTCCTTTTTTTGTTTCGCAATAACTCGGGATCTAATCCCATAGAGATAATAAATTTGACTCCTGTAAATTCAATGGGATGAATTACATCCTAATGATACTGAATCAGATCAATATTATGAATAACAATTTCTGATCTATCAAACCAATTCATCGTCGAGAATCGAATAGTATAACATGGAAAGATCTTTTATCCATACTAAATCAAAAATACCATTTTTGATTGGACCGGAAATACACATCATTGTATTTTCATTCCCTTTTTCACCTTTTCTTTTCTATAACCTATTATCTTCCTTATACAACTTTCCTACTTATACATAGAATTATGTAAATAAAATTATGAGGTATCATATGACTGGTATTCTCTGAGTCATACACAGATCCAAACAGTATAAGTGAGATGGAAAAAGAAAGGATTAAGTATAAAAAAAAGAATAGTCGAACAAATGAAATTTAATTTACTAAGAAGAAGAAAGGGGCGCTGCTTGGTTGGCCTTTTCTTTTATTTTATTAGTATCCTCTTTATTGGATTGGGATTGGAACGTATACATGAAAAATTCAGTATGCAATTAAAATGAGAATGAAATAGATTGTTTTCAATTAGTATTAATAATTGAGGATACACAAAAAAAGTTGGAATTAGAAAGAATGTGCTTTAACCTGAAACCGGGTAATTAAATTATATTAAGTTCATTGTGTATTGTACAATAAACGAAGACAATATGTGTCTGTACAATAAACGAAGACAATATGTGTCTGTACTGCCCATATTTTATGGGCACTCCATTCCATTTCGTCAATCAAAAACAAGCGAAAAAGAAAGTGAGTATGGTATCTCTTAAACTTAAAATACTGAATATAGCAATATTACCGATTGTACCAATCCACATATGTCTCCCCTTATCCATTAGTACTAGGGAAAGAAATGGAAATTCCCGTATTTGTCTGATGATAAATGCGAAACAAAAACAAAAGAAAAAAAAATCCCCCTCCCCGCACTGGGGATTCCATTTTTCTCCCCGTCTTCCCTTTCGCGAAAAATAGAGAAAGGCATTGAGAAATTCATCGGATCCTAGTTCGGGACTGACGGGGCTCGAACCCGCAGCTTCCGCCTTGACAGGGCGGTGCTCTGACCAATTGAACTACAATCCCAGCGAGGTGTATAGCATATATATTTTTCTTGTTTCATAAGTAAGAACATTCTACTTGTCATGTTGTAACGTAACAAATACACGAATGATATAGTGATATCATATCTACATAAACACGGACTTTAGTGAGAGTGATGCAGATTATTAGTAAGGAGTTATTTTTTATTTTATTGGTAAAATAAAAATAGAAAATCAATCTTTCAATGAGATGAGAAAAAAAAAATATATAGATAGAGTAAAAAAATAGACCCTTTTTCTTTATTTCTACATTTCTACGTATACCGATCAGGCATTTCTTTTTCTTTTCTGTAGGACAAATTGGTTATATTATACTCATAGAGCGGTGAATTTTTGGGCCGAGCTGGATTTGAACCAGCGTAGACGTGTCGCCAACGAATTTACAGTCCGTCCCCATTAACCGCTCGGGCATCGACCCAGGAAGAATTCATTCTAGGCTTATTGATAATCTATGATCAACTTCCTTTCGTAGTACCCTACCCCCAGGGGAAGTCGAATCCCCGTTTCCTCCTTGAAAGAGAGGTGTCCTAACCACTAGACGATGGGGGCATATCCGCCCGACCGTCATCATACTATGATGATAGTATGAACAGTTTTTTGGAATTGTCAATATAATCTAATGGTATCGCTAGATCCGAAGAGTCTTTCTATGTTATGATTCTATCAAATTAGAACATTTTTTTTTTGATGCTTCATTCATGAAGCATCCCATACTATTCGATATAACGAAAGGAAGTCTAGGATTCCTTCAGTTCAGGCAATGATTGGCCCGAAAGAAAAGGGGTATGGGGGGTAAAACCTCATTTAATTTCTTCAATTTCCACTCATTGCTTCCTTTCTCGTTCAAATAAAATATGATATATCTATCACTATCTCATACTAAGCCAGAAAATTCAAAAACGAGAAAAATTTGACCCACTTTTTTCTTCTATTATGAGTCTACTGCATATATACATATATGTAGTAGACTCATAATAGAACATGGCTAATTCATGAATTGAATAGGGCCCTTTTAACTCAGTGGTAGAGTAACGCCATGGTAAGGCGTAAGTCATCGGTTCAAATCCGATAAAGGGCTTTTTCATGAAACTCAAGTCTTAGTTTTCGTTCTTCGGCGGAGAATACAGATATTGTTGATATTAAAAAAAAAAAAAAAAGAAAAAGGCAACCACCATTATAACGAGTTCTTATTATTATGAGTTATAGTTAAAAAGTTGAACATTTAATCATTATCATAATGACTAAT